AGGAGTATAATAAGTCAATTTGTAATCTTTAACACCAGCTTTAAATCCAGCACTTGCTTTAGTCTCTGTTTGTGGTGACATAAGTCCCTCCCTACAACTCATGAATTAAGAATTCTCACAACAACAAGGTCTACTCGATATGGATTAGGCATGAATGAAACCTTTAACAAAAATCTTTCAAAAAATATTCAATATTCAATTAATATTATCAACTCATTAAAATGTTATGTTAAAATGGTTTGTTATTAGACCATGTATTTGATTCACCAAATACATCATTATTGTATACTCTTTGATATATATAGCGCAACCCAACCCAATCCTAATCTTTGTTTTGCGGGTTTATAATTGAATTGATCCCTTTCTTATTTTGAATCTAAATATCTAAATACTGAGAAAAATTCCCTCTTGACAGTAATATATGTTGTATATGTAAATCCTAGATGTGAAAATAAGCATAATTCATCTACGAAAGGGTATAATATAAAGACGGAAATCTATATGAAAAAAAAAATAAAGGATTGGCTGAACTTGAAAATTTACTCATTGAATGAGTAAACGATTGAATCGGATTCGGTTGGGTGGTACCAACTAAATCGAGTGCTATCTCCCATTTATCTCTTATTGAATTAACTGATCAACTTGCTATCGGACATTTATTTTCGATTTGGTATTATTCCAAAAAGGATTTCGACATATTTCACTTTATTATAATTATGAGAATCAATCCTACTACTTCTAGCCCTGCGGTTTCCACACTTGAAGAAAAAAAACTAGGGCGTATCGCTCAAATTATTGGCCCAGTACTGGATGTCGTTTTTCCCCCGGGCAAAATGCCTAATATTTATAACGCTTTGGTAGTTAAGGGTCGAGATACTGTCGGTCAACAAATTAATGTGACTTGCGAGGTACAACAATTATTAGGAAATAATCGAGTTAGAGCTGTAGCTATGAGTGCTACAGATGGGCTGATGAGAGGAATGGAAGTGATTGACACGGGAGCTCCTCTAAGTGTTCCAGTCGGCGGAGCTACTCTCGGGCGAATCTTCAACGTTCTTGGAGAGCCTGTTGATAATTTAGGTCCTGTAGATACTCGCACAACATCTCCTATTCATAGATCTGCGCCTGCCTTTATACAGTTAGATACGAAATTATCAATCTTTGAAACAGGTATTAAGGTGGTAGATCTTTTAGCTCCTTATCGCCGTGGAGGAAAAATCGGACTATTTGGGGGAGCTGGAGTAGGTAAAACAGTACTCATCATGGAATTGATCAACAACATTGCCAAAGCTCATGGAGGCGTATCCGTATTTGGCGGAGTAGGAGAACGTACTCGTGAAGGAAATGATCTTTACATGGAAATGAAAGAATCCGGAGTAATTAATGAAAAAAATCTTGCAGAATCAAAAGTAGCTTTAGTCTATGGTCAAATGAATGAACCGCCGGGAGCTCGTATGAGAGTTGGTTTGACTGCCCTAACTATGGCAGAATATTTCCGGGATGTTAATGAACAAGATGTGCTTCTATTCATCGACAATATCTTTCGTTTTGTCCAAGCAGGATCAGAAGTATCCGCATTATTAGGGAGAATGCCTTCTGCAGTGGGTTATCAACCTACCCTTAGTACAGAAATGGGTTCTTTGCAAGAAAGAATTACTTCTACCAAAGAGGGATCTATAACTTCGATCCAAGCAGTTTATGTACCTGCGGACGATTTGACAGACCCTGCTCCTGCCACTACATTTGCACATTTAGATGCTACTACCGTACTATCAAGAGGATTAGCTGCCAAGGGTATTTATCCAGCAGTAGATCCTTTAGATTCAACGTCAACTATGTTACAACCTCGGATCGTTGGCGAGGAACATTATGAAACTGCGCAAAGAGTTAAGCAAACTTCACAACGTTACAAAGAACTTCAGGACATTATAGCTATTCTTGGGTTGGATGAATTATCCGAGGAGGATCGTTTAACTGTAGCAAGAGCACGAAAAATTGAGCGTTTCTTATCACAACCCTTCTTCGTGGCAGAAGTATTTACTGGTTCTCCAGGAAAATATGTTGGTCTTGCAGAAACAATTAGGGGGTTTCAACTGATCCTTTCCGGAGAATTAGATGGTCTGCCCGAGCAGGCTTTTTATTTGGTGGGTAACATCGATGAAGCTACCGCGAAAGCTATGAACTTAGAAGTGGAGAGCAATTTGAAGAAATGACCTTAAATCTTTGTGTACTGACTCCTAATCGAATTATTTGGGATTCAGAAGTGAAAGAAATCATTTTATCTACAAATAGTGGCCAAATTGGTGTATTACCAAACCACGCCCCTATTGCCACGGCTGTAGATATAGGTCTTTTGAGAATACGCCTCAACGACCAATGGTTAACGGTGGCTCTGATGGGTGGTTTTGCTAGAATAGGGAATAATGAGATCACCATTTTAGGAAATGATGCGGAGATGAGTACTGACATTGATCCGCAAGAAGCTCAACAAACTCTTAAAATAGCTGAAGCTAACTTGAGTAGAGCTGAGGGTAAGAGACAAGTGATTGAAGCGAATCTAGCTCTCAGACGAGCTAGGACACGAGTAGAGGCTCTCAATGTTATTTCCTACTAGTCAATACATCAAAATAATCAAAAGAAGTTTTTTAGAAGTTCTTTATTATACACCACATTTAGATTCTGCCAATTGAAGACAATCAAGTCTAATCTGATACAACGAAAAAAAGAGGATGGGTAGAAAAACTTATTAGATACCGGAGTCAATGCAATGGTATCTAATAAGTTCTACCTACTATTGGATTTGAACCAATGACTCCTGCCGTATGAAAGCAATACTCTAACCACTGAGTTAAGTAGGTAATTTATCACCGCAAAAGAAGACCCATCACCTCGGGGATTATAGATAGAATATTATTTCTAAGCAATACCAATCTGTTAACAGTAAACGGATCAAAGAGTTATCATGTGAGATTAGGGAATATCCATCTTGACAAGAAATTATCTATATGTTAAGATATCTATGACAAGGGCTATAGCTCAGTTAGGTAGAGCACCTCGTTTACACGTGCGCCAATGCTTTTCAAGGGAGCTTATTATGCAATGAACATAGTTGATCTTATTGAAAAATCAATGTCTTACTCCATAGATTCGAGAGAACAATAGCCTGACAAATATTTGGTTCGGTCCGATTTTGGTGCGAATTTAGGTGCCAAATCAAATAGAACCCGTCATTGATTTGATAGTTGATAAGGTAAATACCCAGCCCATTCAATGCTAGGCATAATGAGTATAAGGGCTTCAAAAAAACCTCCTTTCATCCTATGAACTTTAAGGTGTATGAAGTCTCATATTCGACTCTTGCAGCGGAACGATAGAGACTCCATTTAACTTAGGTTGATCTAAGCCGAAGGCAGACCTAAGTCAAGGTAACCCTTCTTTGAAACACTTTGGTATTGCTACTAGATCTGAATACAAATAATGAATCAGAGCACATGGAGCCAGCTCATTATCTTCCTGTAAAGAAAAAATATGGTGGACTAACTGATCTTTACATCAGTTGATGAAAGAGCCCAATGCAACAAACAAAATGCATGTTGGGTCTTTGAAACAGTTCGAATCATTTCGATAATAATCAGTTTGATCTGTTTTACCGAGAAGGTCTACGGTTCGAGTCCGTATAGCCCTAATACATTCTATTTGTCTATTTTTGTATAGACATTCTATTTTTGTTTAGTATAGTTTTCATTTCCTCATTAGTACTTGTTTATAGACTGGACAGACCAGACCATTGGTTGTTTCATAGAAATGAAATGAAAGCATTACCACATATTCATGTAAATACATAGGTACTTGAAAATAAAAACAATAATTCATTCCAATGGATCTAATCAGATCAGTATGTGTCAAATCTAGGACAAGAAAAAGAAAGAAAATATAATCGTTCGATGCATTAGATTGTGTTTACGTATTCGTATTTGTATAAAATAAATAGAAACAACGACGATCCTTTACCTGGATTTTAATGAAAAGAATACTTCGAATATGTTAGAAATCCCTAGACATTTTTTACCCCCCAAAAATTATTGGTTTTGATAATAACTATGTTATGTTTGATATTATTTTTTGATAATATTTCATTATCTTATTTCATTTTATTATTTATACATTACATAAATTATATATTTACATATAATTTATATAAGAAATATATATTTCTAAATATAAAATACAAAGAAATAAATATAAGGAAATATCAAGAAAAAAACAAAAACATAGTATTTCGTTTCAGAATTATGAAACATAGTTATAGTATTACTATTCATTAGAATACATTAGTAATAGAATATTCTATTAGGTTAGATTAGTATATTTTAGTATTTAATTAAATTACTTTTATTATTTAGAATTTTATTATTTAATATTTTTTAATCTTATATCTATTTTTTTATAGAGAATAGAGAAAGCGAGACAAAGTGAGAGAGTTTTGTTTGTGTAAGAACGCCTTATTTCTACACCATATCTAAATAGAATCGAAATCAAAAACGGAATCCCGATTCCGTTGGATGAATCTCTAAACAAGACATGCCACGCAGCAAACAAACTCTGAACTATACACTTTGATTTGATTAAAATAAATTCTTGTTTCACCTAGGAAAACAAGTTCTGGATGAATTGACAATGCCAACTCGAATAATTAAGCATATTCCACATTAATAGGAGTACATTTATGTTTCTGCTTCACGAATATGATATTTTATGGGCATTTCTAATAATATCAAGCGTTATTCCTATCTTGGCATTTGTAATTTCAGGAGTTTTAGCCCCGGTTAGTAAAGGACCAGAGAAGCTCTCTAGTTATGAATCGGGCATAGAACCTATGGGGGACGCTTGGTTACAATTCCGAATCCGCTATTACATGTTTGCTCTAGTTTTTGTTGTTTTTGATGTTGAAACGGTCTTTCTTTATCCATGGGCAATGAGTTTCGATGTATTGGGTGTAT